CGGCCCGAGTCAGCTTACTAATTGGATGCCCTACTGCGTTACAAAATTTCGCTTTAGCCAATGATCCAATCAGAGGAATAATTGGAACTATTGTATCGAGTTTATTGGGAGCATTATTTAGTAGAAATGAATTTTCTAGCATTTGATTCCGCACCACTGCAGGATTTCGTCGAACACTTGAAAAGTAACTCAAAAAATCGAGGGAATGCTTGGATAATTGGTTTATACGGATACTTGCCGCGTGAGACCATACATCAAAATGACATTGCCATAAATTGACAAGGTAAGATTTCCATTTATTCATTAGAAGAGGTGTGTCTTTGGAAGCCAGAATTGATTTTCCTTGATATCTAACATAATGCATGAAAGGATCCTTGAGAAAGCATGGGATGACCGGAAAATCATTAGCAAAGACTTCGGCAAAATGTTCTATTTTTCTATATAAACAGAGTCGTTCAAAAAGGACTCCAGAAGATGTTAATCGTAAATGAGAAGATTGGTTACGGAGAAAAAGGAAGATGGATTCGTATTCACATATATAAGAATTATATAGGAATAAAAAGAATCTCGGATTACTTTTTGAAAAAATGGAAATAGATTTATTTGTAATAATAAGACTGTTACAATTAGAATACTCATGAAGAAAGAACCGCAATAAATGCAAATAAGAAGCATCTTTCACCCGGTAACGAAGGGTTTGAACCAATATTTCCAGATGGGCAGGGTAGGGTATTAGTATATCCGCCGAATAATTTAAATGTGGGAACTTTTCCTCTAAAAAGGGAAATATTGAATGAATGGATCGTAAATTGTAAAATCTTACGATTTCCGCCCCTTCTAAAGAAGATATTAATCGTAGATAAAATGGAATTTCCACAATGATTGCAAATCCTTCTGATAGAATTTTAAAATGCAAATTCTTGTTGTACCCAAAAAATGGATTTTGTTTAGAATCATTAGCAGAAATTATCAAATAATTCTGTTGATACATTGTAGTAATTAAGCGTTTTACAATCAGTAAACTAGATTTATTATCATAACCTATATTTTCCAACAACATGTATCTATTTAAACCATGACCATGAGCAAGTGCATAACTATATTCCCGAAAGATAAGTGGGTATAGGAAGTCATGTTTCCGAAATCTATCGAGTTCTAAATATCCTTGAAATTCCTCCATTTAAAATTAGATGGGGATAAGGGATTTCTTTTGGGTTATTAAATGACACATAGTACGATACAGTCAAAACAGGATATTATAGTAAGAAATAAATAGATATATACCCCGGAACCAGATAAAACTGATCGACGGACTCTTTAGCCTCTCCTTTTCCATCTAATTTAATTGGTTTATGTTCATTCGAGGATAACAAGATGGTTAGAAATCCTTTATTTGTTCAACCCAATCGTTCTTTTGATTTTGGAAAAAAAGGATTTTTATCTTTATCAATAGACTGCTTTTTCTACACATTTACCCCCACACTCTAATGGAGAATAGCTACTAATAATTAGGATTTAAAAATAAATCGATGATCCACTTATGGGAAAAGCATTTCCCGCATCAAGGACTAATCTGTTTTTAACGTTTAATTAGATCGGGTAATCGTTCAAATTAAGAACAGAAGCTCGTTTCTTTTTTTTTGTTTACCTATAATTGGAGCCATAGGGCTCTATCCATTTATTCACTTAACCCAAAATTTCATTTTATTTTTTTTTCGTCAAGAATTTAAACAAAGTTTTGAACCGATCCGCTAAGAATAAAATATTCTCAGAATTCCACATTGATACGACATGCTGCTTTTTCCATTCATTCCTTTGAGGATCAGTCGCGGTCTTACAAGCTCTAGAGATAGTATCGACGAAGACGTTGCTTCATACAAATGTGTAAAAATTGCCAGTCGCACTTAAAAGCCGAGTACTCTACCATTGAGTTAGCAACCCCCCCCCCCCCCAAAAAAAAAAAAATGTGTAGATCCAATCGGAATAAAAAATTAGATTTAATTGCACACCGAAATCCAAATAGTAAAATAGCAAAAATATTGCTAATCGATTCTGAACATAAAAAAAATAATGAACATATTAGATGCAAATACACTGACTTCTAAAATAAGAATCTAGATTAAGATAAGGATATAGATTAAGTCAAAATTGATGTACTACCACGGATTTAGTTCTTATCTTATCCATTATTATCTTATCCGTTTTTTTTTTTCAATAAAATAAATAAAGGCTTCTCGTATCCCAGCAAATCCGACGAATCCATCGTTTAAATAAAGTAAAATAAAAAAACCAAGTCCATAGATGGAACAGAGGGAAATAGATACATTTATTCATGATCGGATTATATTTGTTTGATACACTGTTGTCAATATGAATGTAAATCTTAAGAAAAGAACACAATGTGGAGAACCATAAATTAAAATAAAAAAAAATGAAATATTGAATTAATATAATAAAATATAAATTATACAAATAAAGAAAAAACTAATGACTTGTATTGAATTGGCACTAACTATATATGGATAATAAACATGGATACAAAAGGATGTAAGCGTAAGAATCAATATTCGTAGCAAAGTATCGCAATGCTTGGGTTTACTTAATCCATATAAGTAAAAAAAAAAAAAAAATAAATCTTAAATCCCATTTGTTTTTTTTTATTTATTTGTTCATAACATAAAAAAAGTGAAAGTTTCAACTAAAAACCAACTAGTATTGAATTAGCAATAATGTAAATATTTTGGATTTAGAAATCCAACTACTTCGGTTATTCATTTGATCTTTTTTCATCTGTCTTAAATTAAATGAATTTCTATCACTAAAATAAAAATAAATTTTTGTCGTTATAGAAGACGACATTTTTTGGTAGTAGACATTTTTTGGTAGTAATAATAAATAGGTATGAATAGAACAAAAGAGGGGGGGCGGTAGTATATAAAAGGTTATACAAAGTTATATAAGCCCCCTCTTTTGTTCTATTCATTAATTGAATTTAATCTGTTGATTAAGGCAAAGTTCCATAAAAACTCCCGCCTTCTTCGAAATATCATGAACAGTTCCCGTAGGTTGAGCGCCCCCTTCAAGGAAATATAGAATAGCAGGAACATTTAAATAGGTTTGATTCTTTAGCGGATCATAAAAGCCCACTTTCCGAAGAGCTCTTCCTTCTCTTCGGCATCGAGCATCAATTGCAACGATTCGATAAACCACCCATTGGGATAGATGTAGATGAATAATACCCCCCCCCTAGAAACGTATAAGAGGTTTTCTCCTCATACGGCTCAAGAAAATTCGAAATTATGTCTATGGATCGAATTTGAAATTTTTAATTAGTAATGTCAAATGGATCCATAAAATAATCAAATCAATTAAATATGAGTTAAGTACTTTTTATTATTCCTTATTCTTATCCGAAAAAGAAAATAAAATCATTTGTATTCGCATCCTCATAACTCAAGTTGGATAACTCGCTAATAACCCAAGGAAACCCTTTACTTTAGGTATTTCGTTTATTGAGCGATCTCTAACCACGCACCTTTTTTTGTCTTTAGAATCTATTTTGATTCTTAATTAGAATCTATTTATTGAGACAACTGAAAGTGGTATTTCCTTGTTCCAGGATTCTTTATCGTTTCTTTGAATCATTGGGTTTAGACATTACTTCGGTGATTTTTAATCGTTTCAAAAAACGTCAGCAACATACCCTTTTTGTGATTTCTTTTTATCAAAAAATCATACAAATGGTCGATTTGATTCCTGCGCGATACACTTTTAATCGAAAGAGTTTTACCAATTCCAAGAGGTTTTACTTATAAATTTGAAAATTGGATCCTTTCGATTTTTATATGGAAAATATACTTACGAAGCTGTTTCAACTTATTAATTAACACTAACCCTAGATCCGTTCCCTTAAAAAATGAATCAATACTTTTTTTTACTCGAGCTCCATTAAGATCATGTACTATTTACATCCCAACCCCCGACCTCAAAAAGGAGGGTTCTAGTGAAACAGAACAAACGATGTCGAGCCAAGAGCACCCTCATTCCTATCTAATTAATATAAAAAGAAAATGATGGATGTAAGAATCCACAGACGACCATATCCCTCAAGTCGCACGTTGCTTTTTACCACATCGTTTTAAACGAAGTTTTACCATAACATTTCCTAGTAGGTTGCTGTAAACAGTATGTAATTGATTCCATTATGGACTCATGAATAATCATTGGTTCGTTCGGTACATAGTAATCCATACTTTTATGAATGGGTAATTTCTCAAGAAGTATCAGCACGAATTAAATTTAACCCCATATAATATATATAATAAATAATATATAGAAATATAATAAATATTTTTTTAATATATTATTTTATTTTTTCTTTAGAATTATAATCTAAATATAAATATTAGAATATAAAAAAATTGAACTAATAAATAACACAAATAAGTTTTTTTTTTAATCTGCATCTTGAGGTGACTTGCTAAAATAGATTCACCAATTTCACACTTCTTCGAGTACCAAGGACTCATAAGACATTATTAAAAATATTTAATTGATTGAAAAATTTCCTATTTCACTATCATTACATTATTTGAATAAGGCTTTACAGTAAAAATCGCATTTTGATAATAATAGAGAAAAATTCATATTCGGATTAAACCATAAAAAAAATGTAAATTCTTTTTGTTTTTCACGAGGTGGTGGATAAAGACTGATAGAATAGAGGCTTTGTGTTGTTATTCTTTTTGATAAATCATAATTAAAAGAGGATCCCCATACCTATCAGGTAGACTAAACAAATATCTTTGAAAGTAATTAGAAACATTCTATGTTAAAGGGTAAAGTTAAATATTTAAAATTTAGGGATAACAAATCTATTGTCACAAAACTCAATTGAAATAAAATAAAGTTTTCAATGAATCAATGAAATAGAAGAAATAGAACGATAACAATACATATATATATAAGCCTTCGCTCCCTTTCTGCGTAGTTTATTTGACTTGGAGTCAATAATCCAGCTGCAATTATTTCCTAAGGAAAAGCGACTAAGATGTATGAATACACTTTGTCTCAATTGGTACATATCATATATTTACAATTTTTCATAAAAGAAAACACAAAATACTTAAAAACGGGGTTCAAAGAAAAGACATGTGTTACGTATGTAACTTGATTTTTTTTTAATGAAATTCAGACAGCCGCGTATATTGAAATTGGTATTTTACATTGACGTTTAACTCCTATCTACTGCGTCAATTCTATGAAGATGATGAATCCTAAATAAAAAAAGAATCCTATTAGAGTGTTCCAGACTATTACTATTTTGTATAAATGTAAATTAAAACAAGTACAGATTAAATCATGGTTCGTATTTTTATTTTATGAAGAACTAACTTATTAAATAGAAATATGATTTAATCTATGCTCCCATCTTACCTCTTACCTGTATACAAATAGATTCAATTACATCTGTGTGTTATTTGAACACGATTCGATTTTTGATTTTTGAAAAAGATATAATTCATATAAGAATCAATCATTATAGGAAAGCAAAATCAGATTATAACCAATCTTATTCTACTTCTACTCTTAAAAAAAAAATAAGGTTGTTTAAAAAAGGGCAATCTTTCTTTTATTCTGATATAAAATAGAAAATCTATATTCTGATATGATATATATAATATAATAGGTATGCTCTGGGACGGAAGGATTCGAACCTCCGAATACCGGGACCAAAACCCGTTGCCTTACCACTTGGCCACGCCCCATTTTTGATTTCTATTCGACATTAATAAAGACTAATATTGATAGTAGTTCTTCGTCAATTCTAGTCCAAATCTATATAGAATAGATTAGAGTGTTGCTAGGATTTTGAGACATTTAGATAGAGAATTAAACGACATTTATTGATCATTACATACAATTCAATTAAGATATTGTATGAAAGTATGGTTTTGTCTATTCTCTTTTGATTTGAGAATTGAAGTATTTTTGATTGGGTTAATTCAAAAAAAAAAAAAATAAGATTATAATAACTCATATTAAGAACTCATCATATTAATAACTCAATCAAAATAAATACAATTATCTTCAAGAACAAAGAAAAAAATGTTTGTTATGCTTAATATCTTTAGTTTGATCTGTATTTGTCTTAATTCTGCTCTTTCTTCAAGTAGTTTTTTCTTCTCAAAATTGCCCGAGGCTTATGCTTTTTTGAATCCAATCGTAGATTTTATGCCAGTAATACCTTTGCTCTTTTTTCTCTTAGCTTTTGTTTGGCAAGCTGCTGTAAGTTTTCGATGAGATCTTTAATACGGTCCTAGAAAAATTCATGATTTATTCTTAAAAAAAAATTCTAACAATTCATAAGATCAGATAAGTCTTATAGTATAACCCTTCGATTCAAATAATGAAATTCTTGGATCGCCACAATAAGTCTGGGCTCCCCCCAGTTCCTCATTCGGACCCTTTTTTACAGTGAAAGAACCTAATAGATTCCTCCGCAATATCTAATTGCGGGTATGAAAAAGCTTTTGGTAATGAAAGACTTGACCCTTATTACAAATGAATTTCTGAAAATTCTTTTTTATTTCTATAGATTTAGAAAAATAATTTCGTGGTGTCAAAATAAGGTATGTGGTATAAAAATGGAGAATCTATTATCTTTTTTTCCAAAAAAAATGATTTGGAGATTGTGTAATGCTTACTCTTAAACTATTTGTTTACACAGTAGTGGTATTCTTTGTTTCTCTCTTTATCTTCGGATTCCTATCTAATGATCCAGGACGGAATCCTGGACGTGAAGAGTGAAGAATAAAAAATAACAATAAAGTTTCTGTTTTCCTTGCTTGATTTTAAAATGTTCTTAGGATTTTATTTATTCCACATTTTTAACTATTAATTAAAATGAAATAAAAAAAAAGACTCGTTGAAAGAGAAATTGAAAGATAAAGAAAAAATACCAAGTCATTGACTAAAGCGGAAAGAGAGGGATTCGAACCCTCGGTACGAAAAACCCGTACAACGGATTAGCAATCCGACGCTTTAGTCCACTCAGCCATCTCCCCAAATTGAAAGAAAAAGGATAATTACTAGATTATATTACACAAAAACAGTAAGGCTTGAAAAAGGGCCCTCTCTTTATACCTCTTTATTATTCAGTATATATCTATTATATAGATATCTAATTATAGAGACATAGAAAAATAGAAAAAAAAAAATATAGAAAATAAAAATCAGTGATTTCATTTAGGTAAAGTAAGGGCTCGAAATCGATATCTCAACTCCACTATTCCAATGAATATAAATTTAGATATATAACCACCTAATGCCCCAAGAATATTATATATTATATAAACTATAAACTATAAATTATATAGAAATTATATAGCAATGAATTTCTTATATAAAAAAATTATAGAATTAATAAATAGTAAATAGTAAATAGAAAGTAATAATAAATATATAAATTAAAATTAAATAAATAATAAAAAAAGAGTACCTCTTTGCTTTCGTCTGCAAGATCCCTTTTTACTTTTACTTCCACAGCCCGGCCCCCGGTCCTGACCGGGCCGGGTCTTTCGTTTTTGTTCCAATGAATCATAGAAAAAAATGATTTATTTGATTTGAAAAAAAAAAAAATGATTAATGATTTGTTTCAAGAACAATCATAATAAAGGCAATTTCTATTCCTATCATACAGAATAGAATAGAATCCGAGTGTCATTTCTTAATTATTTTATTCTTTCTTTTTTTTTTTATTTTTATTCCAGTAAAGTAAATGGAATAAAAATAAAAAAGAATAGAACCATATATTCTTGCACAATTTATGTTATGGCATACGCCTTTTTTTTATCGAGACGTATCCATCTCATTTAAATAACTAAAAAAGCGTGTTTTTTAGTTATTTAAATAAATCCTCTTTCCCCAATCTCATTAGTCTCCTTGGCCAAAGCATGTCAACGCTCTAATTTTCATGATTCTTTTCTGATCCTATCGTCTTAATTATGACCCATTTTTTTGTTCGACAAAAGATCCATTTATATACAATAATCACATTGTAGCGGGTATAGTTTAGTGGTAAAAGTGCGATTCGTTCTATTAATCCCTTAAATGGTTAAGGGGTCCTTCGGTTTAATTAATATTCCGATCAAAAACTTTATTTCTTAAAAGGATTTAATCCTTTACCTCTCAATGAAAGATTCGAGGAAGAATAGACATTCTCGTGATTTGTATCCAAAAGGGTCAATTAGAAATTGGAAAAAACAAAATTGGATTATGAAATTACGAAACATAATTGGTTTTTGAATTGGATCAATATTTCCAATTGAATAAGTATGAGTAAAGGGTCCATGGATAAATAGAGAAGGGAGTATTTCTAATCGTAACTAAATCTTCAATTTATGATTTGTATAAAAGAGATTGAAGCAAAACAGCTATTAACTAATGGCTTTGGTTTACTAGAGACATCGACATATTATATTGTTTTAGCTCGGTGGAAACAAAATCCTTTTCCTAAGGATTCTTTCAAATAGAAATAGAGAACGAAGTAACTAGAAGGGTGGTTCTAACCCCCCCTGTTCTATAGGGATCATCTATAAAGCGGGTTTTGTTTTGAATGCATTCAAACAGAAAAGCTGACATAGATGTTATGGGCCGAAATTTCTTTTCTTTTTTTTGTAATTTAGTTCACATCTGACATATGTGAAATTTGTCCATCTTTCATAAAGGAGCCGAATGAAACCAAAGTTTCACGTTCGGTTTTGAATTAGAGACGTTAAAAACGATGACTCAACGTCGACTATAACCCCTAGCCTTCCAAGCTAACGATGCGGGTTCGATTCCCGCTACCCGCTTATATCTCTATATTATATATATTAATTTATTCTCTATATTTCTAAAATTCTATATTATATTTAGAATATGTTTAATAGTAAAAGTTATAGTTTTTATCTATTATAAAATATTATATTATTTAAATTCTATATTAAATAATCTATAATATAGAGGATCTAATTATAATTATTCATGTAATGAATCTAATTTAATGTAATTATTAATATAATGATAATGAATGTATCATTGAATTGAATGCGCAATTCCTGGAATTCTCTCGATGGTCTTTTTTCTGACCAAGAGATGTGAAAACAAAACTAAGAAAAAAGCGTCCATTGTCTAATGGATAGGACAGAGGTCTTCTAAACCTTTAGTATAGGTTCAAATCCTATTGGACGCGACGGATTTCCATATATTTCTTTTCTACTAACTAGGTATTTTGAATGATTTGAACAAGAGACCCTTATACTTATTTATATATTTATATATTTATTCTTAATAATAATTTTTTATTACTATAAAATTATTAATATAAAAAATATATAATAAAATAAAAGATTAGATTATAGAAATAATTATTTCTAAAAAATTAGAAAGTTATTTAAAGGAATTTCTTTATACCTGTTCCTGAAGTAGAAAGCGTTCCATTTGTTCTTGAATAGCGTCTTTCAAAAGGGCTTCTGCTTCCTCATTGAATATCTTGGTAGAAGATATGATTTCTTGGAACTGCGGTTTATTCGTTTTTAAATAAGTCCGTAACTCAACGAGAAATTTCTTTACCTGTCCAATTTCTAATGAATCAAGATAACCATTCGTTCCAGTATAAATAGTCATTACCTGTTCTTCCACCGTGAGAGGGGATGATTGAGATTGTTTGAGCAACTCGCGTAATCGTTGACCTCTTGCCAATTGATTCTGAGTAGCTTTATCGAGATCAGACGCGAATTGTGCAAAGGCTTCTAATTCTGCGAATTGTGCCAATTCTAATTTTAGTTTGCCGGCTACTTGTTTCATGGCTTTAATTTGAGCGGCAGATCCTACTCTGGAGACGGAAATCCCCACGTTAATGGCAGGTCTGATTCCAGCATTGAATAAATCGGCGGATAAGAAAATTTGGCCATCTGTAATTGAGATTACATTAGTAGGAATATAAGCTGAAACATCT